CTACTGGAATAAAAAAAATTCGTAAAGAGGTTCCCCGATGGCCATACCAACTAGCCAGCGATGTAGAACGCGCCAGAAAAAAAGCTAGAAAACCGATAAGACAGGGGAAAGCGACGCTAACAGGGTTTCACATGCGCGGGAGGCCCAAGAAACGTATAACTTTTACTAAGCGGAAGGTTGACCGCCCCGAAGATAAGCAGAAGGGTACCCGCATGGGAGAGTTTGCAAAGGAAGTTTTTGACTTTTCTAGCTCTACTACGAAAAATAACGACAAAAATAAAAATAAAAAAGAAATAGGTGCGCTATTTTATCCCCGTATATCGGATTTTCGTCGAAACATAATCACAGGTTCTATGCGTTTTCAAAGGCGTAAAACCGTTGTTGGGAGAAGACTTCAAGTAAGGGCACATTCCCCACTTTTTTTCGACGTGATAGTATTTTATATGCAGCCTCTTTTCGACAAAGTAATATCAAGAGTAATTGAGATTTCCGACCGAATACAAGACATTTTTTTCAAAATAACAGGAATCCAATTGAAAAATAAAAGAAGGTCCCAAAGAGCCGAAGAACTAGAATTTTATAAGAGTTTGGGCGAAGAATTGGAAAAAATAGACTTGAAATACAAACTAGAATGGGAAGAAGAATTGAAAAAAAAACGAGACTTGGAAGACGAAATCATCGAGGAAGACCCCCGACGAGCCGAGGAGAAAGAAAGAGACAGAGTATTAGAGATCTATGATAACGTTTTATTTTGGGAGGATCCATCTATAGCAAGAACTCGTCTTTTACTAGTTCAGTCGAAGATTAGAAAATGGATTCTATTACCTTCATTGATACTAGCTAAAAATATTGTACGTTTATTATTACTCCAAAAGCCCGAGTGGGCCAAGGATATAAGGGATATGAAAAGAGAAGTGCATGTTCTATGCAACGATAATGATATGCCAATCCAACGAGACGATATCTTTTCTAAGGCCTGGGAAAACGAGGATAGGCAATTACATATAATCATAAAAAATCCTTTCCGTCTGAAACCTTGGCACCGATCTAAGAGACAACCTTCTGGTAGGGATCCAATGAAAAAGAAAAACGAAAAAAGAAAACGTTTTTCTTATTTAACGGCTTCGGGAATGGAAACTCATCGTCATTATGGTGCTCCCAACCAACTACTTTCGACTGCTTTTTCTTATTTTTTTGCACCCATTAAAAAAAAAAGCAAAAAAGCAATTCGAAAATGGAGTTTTCTAGTTCTAAAAATGTTCAAAAAAAGAACAAAGTTTCTAAAGGTACTAAAGGTACTACAAGAACTACAAAAAAGGATACAAAGTTTTATTGAAAAAAAAAAAAATTCTATAATCAATAATCAGATTTTTCATAAATCATCCATTCAAATCCGATCTATGGATAGGACAAATTATTCACCGACAGAAAAAGCAGAAAAAGAAAAAAAAGAAAAAAAAGCAGAAAGAGAAAAAAAAATGAAAGAGCTGACTGATAAAATAAGCACAATCAGAAATGAAATAAAAAGAATTACAAAAGACAAGAAACGAACTCGAAAGAAAAATAAAAGAAGAAATGCTCGATTAATCCGTAAACCATATTTATTTATAAAATGGATCGGGGAAAGTATATACACGGATATCTTTTGGGGGATCATTCCATATACCATTAAAAAGATCTATCGATCTATCATTAAGAGTCTTTCTAGGTGGATGCGCATTATCAAACGTTTTCTTAAATTAACAAAAAAAAAGAAAAAGAAAAACACATTTGAGCATATTTCGACTATACAAAAAAAACTTTCACTTTCTCATATTACTCATAAAATGAAGATTCGGAAGAGGCGGAAGAGGCGGGCCAGGGCGCGGGTTTTTTTTAATTTATCCCTCGTGTCGCAGAACTATGTATTTTACAAATTATCACAAAACCAGGCTATTAACTTGTATAAGTTAAGATCTGGCCTTCAATATGACGGAGCATCTTTATTTCTTAAGAATGAAATAAAAGATTCTTTTCGAAGACAAGGAATAATTTCTTCCGAATTAAAGCATAAGAAACTTCAGAATTCTGGAATGAATCGATGGAAAAATTTGTTAAAAAAGAATCAATGGATAAAATGGTTAAAGAGTCATTATCAATACGAATTATCTGAGCGAAAATGGTCGAAATTAGGACCGCAAGAATGGCGAAGTGAAGTCAATCAACATTGTAGGGTTGAAAATCGAAATTTAAGAAAACGAAAACAGAATTCATCTAAACGAGAGAAAAAGGTTTCGTTATTGGAAAACCAAAACTATCATTTGCAAAAAACATATAGATATGAGAAAAGATCATATCAATCGATTTATTATCAAGATAAGAAGGACTCAGATAGTTATGGGTCAGCATTACAAATACATAAACCGAATTTAGTTGATATGGGGGGGAGTAGCCCTATTCAAAATTATATAAGAAAAGATCATTTTATGAAAAATACAGATAGAAAATATTTTGATATGAAAGGTCTTGATCTTTTTGATCTCAAAATTCATAAAGAAATCAAGCCACCCAATCAAAAAAGAAACCTTTTTGATTGGATGGGAATGAATGAAGAAATACGAAATCTTCCGTATTCGATACCTTGGTTTTTCCCACAAATTGGGTTCAAAAAAAACGAAGGATTTAAAAAGAGACCGGTGTTTAGACAAATTCATTCACTTTTAACCATAGGTGAAGAAGATTATACGAAATCAGAGATGCAAATAGCTAGAAAGACAGAAGAAGAAGACGTATACAGCCCAATTGATATTGATAATTTTATTCGGAGTGGGAGAAAAAACCTCAAGAAAATACATTTGAGTTTTCAATTGGACTGGGGGAATACTATAGGAAGTTTCGAATTATGGGAAAAGATGGATGAATTTAAGCCTGACCGTGTACCTAGCTTTGAACGTCTACTTAGCCTTGACTGTGGAAAAAATAACCAAATCGCAAGAAGAGGCGATATGCTTTTCAAGTTGAAGAAGAACGCAGTGGATCCGAATACACTAAATAACATGATGTTGTGGTTGAGTCATTGTGATGGTGTCAAAGGCCTAGAAAACGGAATGTGGAGTCTAGAACCGGGTCGTGTGTCTGTAAAAGATGTAAAAGATAATGTAAAATTGATTATGTATCAAACCATAAAGATTTCTTTGATTCATGCGATTCAACAAAAAAATAAAAGAGACAGAGAAAATATGGATAAGAATCTTTTTAAGGTATCGATTGGACTAATTATGCCAAAAAATAGAAAGAAAAAGAATTATGATTTGCTTGTTCCTGAAAATATTTTATCGTCTAGACGTCGTAGAGAATTGCGAATTCTAAGTTGTTTGAATGCAAGGAATAGTAATGGTGTGGATAAAAATGCAGTATTTTGCAATGGGAACAGGGTAAAAACCTGTGGTCAATTTTTAGATAAAAGCCAAGATCTTGATAGAGATAAAAAGAATTTCATGAAATTCAAATTCTTTTTCTTTCTTTGGCCCAATTATCGATTAGAAGATTTAGCTTGTATGAATCGCTATTGGTTTGATACTAATAATGGTAGTCGTTTCAGTATGTTAAGGATACATATGTATCCACGATTAAATAATGGTAGTCTTATCAGTATGTTAAGGATACATATGTATTCACGATTGAAAATGAATTCATGATACAATTGTGCGCAGCTATTTATCCACCCGATATATATGGTAGGGGATAAATAGCTGCGCACATGCCTTGTCTTACATTCGATTTTTATACATGAATACTAATTCAATGACGTATCAATTAGATCCAGAAATGAATCAATAAGGAAATTCGGATTGATTATTGTGGATACCAGAAAAAAATACCTCCCATTATTATTACTGATCAGTAAAATTCATATTCGTAAAAGAAAAATAGTAAAAATTAATAAAAAAATTGCCACATTATGCAAAAATTTTTAGACATAAAAGAAGAAAAGAAAGGATCTGTTGAATTTCAAATTTTCAGTTTCACCAATACGATAGGAAGGCTTAGTTTACATTTGAAATTGCACAAAAAAGACTATTCATCTGAGAGAGGTTTACGAAAAATTTTAGGAAAACGTCAACGTTTACTAGCTTATTTGTCTAAAAAAAATAGAGCCCGTTATAAAGACTTAATAAGTCAATTGAATATTCGAGATATAACAAAAAGTAAAATTTAATTTAAAAACTGATTAAAAATCAGTTTTGGTGATTTATTAAGTCTTATTTTATGAATTCATAGAAGGAAGAAGGAATACGGAAAAACTTATGAATGTACCTGCTACAAGAAAAGATCTCATGATAGTTAATATGGGCCCTCATCACCCATCAATGCATGGCGTTCTTCGACTCATCGTTACTTTAGATGGTGAAGATGTTATTGATTGTGAACCAATTTTAGGTTATTTGCATCGAGGGATGGAAAAAATTGCGGAAAACCGAACGATTATACAATATCTACCTTATGTAACACGTTGGGATTATTTAGCTACTATGTTTACAGAAGCAATAACTGTAAATGGACCAGAACAATTAGGAAATATTCAAGTACCGAAAAGAGCTAGTTATATTAGAGTTATTATGCTGGAGTTGAGTCGTATAGCTTCTCATTTGTTATGGCTTGGACCTTTTATGGCAGATATTGGTGCACAAACCCCTTTCTTTTATATTTTCAGAGAACGAGAATTAATATATGATCTATTCGAAGCTGCTACGGGTATGAGAATGATGCATAATTATTTTCGTATCGGAGGCGTAGCTTCTGATCTACCTTATGGTTGGATAGATAAATGTTTGGATTTCTGTGAATATTTTTTAACAGGATTTGCGGAATATCAAAAACTTATTACACGAAATCCCATTTTTTTAGAACGAGTTGAAGGAGTGGGCATTATTTGCGAGGAAGCAGCAATAAATTGGGGTTTGTCAGGACCAATGTTACGGGCTTCCGGAATAGAATGGGATCTTCGTAAAATTGACCATTATGAATGTTATGATGAATTTGATTGGGAAATTCAATGGCAGAAAGAAGGAGATTCACTAGCTCGTTATTTAATCCGAATTGGTGAAATGGCAGAATCCGTAAAAATTATTCAACAAGCTCTGGAAGGAATTCCGGGGGGACCTTATGAGAATTTAGAAATCCGACGCCTTAATAAAGTAAGAGATATTGAATGGAATGATTTTGAATATCGATTTATTAGTAAAAAGGCATCTCCTACTTTTGAACTATCTAAACAAGAACTTTATGTAAGAGTCGAAGCTCCAAAAGGCGAACTGGGAATTTACTTGATAGGAGATCAAAGTGCTTTTCCATGGAGATGGAAAATTCGTCCACCGGGTTTTATCAATTTGCAAATTCTTCCTCAGTTAGTTAAAAGAATGAAATTGGCTGATATTATGACAATACTAGGTAGCATAGATATCATTATGGGAGAAGTTGATCGTTGAAATGAGAATTGAAACACCAGAAGTACAAGCTATTAATTCTTTTTCGAAATTAGAATCTGTAAAAGAAGTCTATGACACCCTATGGATTTTTCTACCTATTTTGATTCTTGTAGTTGGAATCACAATATGTGTACTAGTAATTGTTTGGTTAGAAAGAAAAATATCCGCAAGTATACAACAGCGTATCGGACCGGAATATGCGGGTCCCCTGGGTATTCTTCAAGCTCTAGCCGACGGAACAAAACTACTTTTCAAAGAGAACCTTCTTCCATCACGAGGAGATGGGAGTTTATTCAGCATCGGCCCTTCCATAGCAGTTATATCAATTCTATTAAGTTATTCAGTAATTCCTTTTGGTTATCGACTTATTCTCGTTGATCTTAGTATTGGGGTTTTTTTATGGATCGCAATTTCAAGTATTGCTCCTATTGGACTTCTTATGTCAGGATATGGATCAAATAATAAATACTCCTTTTTAGGTGGTTTACGGGCTGCTGCCCAATCTATTAGTTATGAAATACCATTAACTCTATGTGTATTATCAATATCTCTACGTGTGATTCGTTGAGACAGCCAAATTTCCTTATTTCTTAAGAATGAACTTAACTAAGATAACTTTTTCATCATTTGGATTGATGAACTAAACTAGATAAACCAGATAGTTAAATGAGTGAAAGAAAACAGCTTGCAAATTGGCAGTAAAAAAATTGAGTCTCATTTCCTATGTACGGGGATTAAAGTAAATCGAAGCAGGAAAAACTGTTTACCCCAAGAACTGGTCGATTAGTCATTATGTCTTGAAGCGGGAGAAAAAGATCTATGCCTTGGAATTCTTGCTAGCCTTTGGTTGTATTCATCCATAACATGAATACCGTATAGATTGAGATTAAGCAAAACTAAGTGGATGATTAGAAACACGAAGGTATACAAAGGATTCGTAATAGAGACTATTTACGTTATGGGAAGTTTCTCATAAAAAAAAATAAAAGAAATACTAATTGGGGCCTAAAATTAGTAGAAATGATCAAGTAGTACTCCCCAGAATTCCGATCCAAAATATATTCCTATCCACGGATTAAGTAAATGACTATCAGGAACGAAGTAATCCTTTATGAAATATTACTATACTAAAAAATAAATTTTATTCTTATTCATTTTTTCGGGTCTCGAGCCATATTAAAAAGGTATTTATGAAAAAAATTTCATTTTTCGTAAAAAAAATGAATTAAAATAAAAGTGTAAAGGATAAGATAAATTCAGAAGCGCGTTTTATCTAGTATAGCAGACAGAATTCCATTGGTTTAATTCGGTACCTTTCTATTTTTTTAGTCGATTGATGACATATCAAAATTAAAAAAATAGAATCAGTCCGTAGATTTATTTGTGACCCCTGAGGAGCCGTATGAGGTGCAAATCTCATGTATGGTTCTGTAATAGCGATGATAATAGCGATCTTATCACCGACTAGAATTATCTAATAGCTCAAGTACAGTTGATATAGTTGAGGCACAGTCAAAATATGGGTTTTTAGGGTGGAATTTATGGCGTCAACCTATAGGATTTCTTGTTTTTTTAATTTCTTCTCTAGCCGAATGTGAGAGATTACCTTTTGATTTACCAGAAGCAGAAGAAGAATTAGTAGCAGGATATCAAACAGAATATTCAGGTATAAAATTTGGTTTATTTTACGTTGCTTCCTATCTAAATCTCCTAGTTTCTTCATTATTTATAACAGTTCTTTACTTGGGCGGGTGGAATTTATCTATTCCGTTCCTTCAGGTTTTTGAACTAAATGATAGGGACGGAGTCTTTGGAACAACAATTGGTATTTTCATTACACTAGCAAAAACTTTTTTTTTCTTGTTCATTGCAATCACAACAAGATGGACTTTACCTAGGATGAGAATGGACCAACTATTAAATCTTGGATGGAAATTTCTTTTACCTATTTCTTTAGGTAATTTATTATTAACAACTTCTTCTCAACTCCTTTCACTATAAGCAAAATAGGAAATTTTTCTATTCTCTATTAACTCGATTGATAACTTATCCAAAACAAGAGAAAGAAACAAATATACTGAAAATTGATATCAATATATTAGGATATGTTCCCTATGGTAACTGGGTTTTTGAATTATGGTCAACAAACAGTACGAGTGGCAAGGTACATTGGGCAAGGTTTTTTGATTACTTTATCTCATGCCAATCGTTTACCTGTAACTATTCAATACCCTTATGAAAAATTAATAACATCAGAACGTTTTCGTGGTCGAATCCACTTTGAGTTTGATAAATGCATTGCCTGTGAAGTATGTGTTCGAGTATGCCCTATCGAGTTACCCGTTATAGATTGGAAACTCGAAACAGATATTCGAAAGAAACGATTGCTTAATTACAGTATTGATTTTGGAATCTGTATATTTTGTGGTAATTGTGTTGAATATTGTCCAACAAATTGTTTATCAATGACTGAAGAATATGAACTTTCTACATATGATCGTCATCAATTAAATTATAATCAAATTGCTTTGGGTCGTTTACCACGAGCAGTAATTGATGATTACACAATTCAAACCATTTTGAATTTGCCTCAATTCAATAAAAAAAAAATTCTTGATTAAAGAATGTAATGATTTCAAATAGTTTCAAACTAGTCTTGAATGGTATTAGGACAATAACAATACCCACAGCAAATCGCACCCATATCCACTTAAACAATTAAGAACGTATCCTAAATAGAAATAGAGCAACTTAAATTGTTTTCTTGGTCAGGTCAATAAGATCATGAAAGAGTCCTATTTTTTATTTCTTTTTTCTAGAATGGATTTAGCTGGACCAATACATGATTTTCTTTTAGTCTTTCTGGGATCAGGTCTTATATTAGGGAGTCTAGGAGTTATATTTTTTACCAATCCAAATTTTTCGGCCTTTTCATTGGGATTGGTTCTTGTTTGTATATCTTTATTCTATATTCTAGCAAACTCTCAGTTTGTAGCTTCTGCACAACTCCTTATTTACGTGGGAGCTATAAATGTTTTAATCCTATTTGCTGTAATGTTCATCAATGATTCAGAATATGAAAACGCTTTTAAGCTTTGGACTATTGGGGACGGGATTACTTCGTTAATTTGTACTAGTCTTTTTGTTTTATTAAGTACTACTATTCTAAATACGTCATGGTACGGAATTATTTGGACTACAAGATCAAATCAAATTATAGAAAAAGATTTGATAAATAATAGTCAACAAATTGGAATTCATTTATCAACCGATTTTTTTCTTCCATTTGAACTCATGTCGATAATTCTTTTAGTTGCTTTGATAGGTGCAATTGCTGTAGCCCGTCAATAAACTAAGAAATTTTGGAGAGTATTACTCCAAATCAAACGTTATTATATTTCTATTCCATTTCGAAAATGGAAATCTGTCTATTACTAAGATATTTCTTTTGTTCTGTATTTGTTATATCCTAGTAAATAAAAAAATTTCATTATTGGTCATATTGAAATAAGAAATAAACGGAATCGAGATTGATAAGGAGTTGTTCAATGATGCTTGAACATGTACTTGTTTTGAGTGCCTTTTTATTTTCTATCGGTGTCTATGGATTAATCACAAGCCGAAATTTGGTTAGAGCTCTTATGTGTCTGGAACTTATATTGAATGCAGTTAATCTGAATTTTGTAACATTTTCGGATTTTTTTGATAGTCGACAATTAAAAGGAAACATTTACTCCATTTTTGTTATAGCTATTGCAGCCGCTGAAGCAGCTATTGGACCAGCTATTCTTTCGTCAATTTATCGTAACAGAAAATCAACTCGTATTAATAAATTGACTTTGTTGAATAAGTAGTATTTTATTATACTTAATAGAAATTTGAATAGTTATCAATATTAGTAGGTATTTTATGTAACGTATCATCATGCTTCAAAAATGTAAGAATCCAAGTATTTTTGGCCTCCTTTCTAAACCGAACCAGAATATAGAAAAAGTTGCTTCCAAAATTCTGGTAAATTATCGATTCATCTGGTCTATAAATCTATAAATTTTTAGTTAAGTCATTTATACTAGATCGAAATTTCATGAAATTCAAAAAAATTTATAGATCCAATGTCACACTCCGTAAAGATTTATGATACATGTATAGGGTGTACTCAATGTGTCCGAGCCTGCCCCACAGATGTTTTAGAAATGATACCTTGGGACGGATGTAAAGCTAAGCAAATAGCTTCTGCTCCAAGAACAGAGGACTGTGTTGGTTGTAAGAGATGTGAATCCGCTTGTCCAACCGATTTTTTGAGTGTTCGAGTATATTTATGGCATGAAACAACTCGCAGCATGGGTCTAGCTTATTGATATGTTCTAGAAAACTTCACTTGAATCCATTTCATTTTTGTTTACCGACAAAAACCCGCACTCGATATATCGATTATTTGATTCTTATTCGAGTACGGGTTTTTTGGTCCAAATGTATCTTGTCTTTACCACGAATTTTGTTCCTTGGTTAACATTAATTGTAGTTTTTCCTATATTTGCCGGTTCTTTAATTTTCTTTCTCCCTCATAGGGGGAATAAGGTAATTAGATGGTATACAATATTTATATGTATTTTGGAATTTCTGCTAACAACCTATGTATTCTGTTATAATTTTCAACCAGACGACCCTTTAATCCAACTGGCAGAAGATTATAAATGGATTAGTTTTTTTGATTTTCACTGGAGATTAGGAATAGATGGGATTTCTATAGGACCTATTTTACTAACGGTATTCATCACAACTTTAGCTACTTTAGCGGCTTGGCCAGTTACTCGATATTCTCGATTATTCAATTTCTTAATGTTAGCAATGTACAGCGGTCAACTAGCATTATTTTCTTCTCGCGACCTTTTACTTTTTTTTCTAATGTGGGAATTAGAATTAATTCCCGTTTATCTACTTTTATCCATATGGGGAGGAAAAAAACGTCTCTACTCAGCTACAAAGTTTATTTTGTACACTGCAGGGGGTTCCCTTTTTCTGTTAATAGGAGTTCTTGGTATTGGTTTATATGGTTCGTATGAACCAACATTAAATTTTGAAACGTTAGTTAATCAATCGTATCCTGTGGGATTAGAAATAATTTTTTATATTGGATTTCTTATTGCTTTTGCTGTTAAATTACCGATTATACCCCTCCATACATGGTTACCCGATACTCATGGAGAAGCCCATTACAGTACTTGTATGCTTCTAGCTGGAATCCTATTAAAAATGGGAGCATATGGATTGGTTCGGATCAATATGGAATTATTACCTCACGCCCATTCTTTATTTTCTCCTTGGTTGATGATAGTAGGTACGATCCAAATAATTTATGCAGCTTCAGCATCTCTGGGTCAACGCAATTTAAAAAAAAGAATAGCATATTCTTCTGTATCTCATATGGGTTTCATAATAATAGGAATTAGCTCGATAACCGATATGGGATTCAACGGAGCTCTTTTACAAATAATTTCGCATGGATTTATTGGTGCTGCGCTTTTTTTTGTAGCAGGAACGAGTTATGATAGAATACGTCTTGTTTATCTTAACGAAATGGGCGGAATAGCTATTTCAATGCCAAAAATATTCGCACTCTTTAGTAGTTTTTCGATGGCGTCCCTTGCATTACCGGGCATGAGTGGTTTTATTGCAGAATTAATGGTATTCGTTGGAATAATTACCAGCCAAAAAATTTTATTCATGTTAAAAATTCTAATTTCTTTTGGAATGGCAATTGGAATAATATTAACTCCTATTTATTTATTATCTATGTTACGACAAATGTTCTATGGATACAAATTTTTTAATCGGCAAAACTCTTATTTTTTGGATTCTGGACCGCGAGAGTTATTTGTTTTAATTGCTATCGTTTTACCAATAGTAGGTATTGGTATTTACCCAGATTTTCTTCTCTCACTATCAGTTGAGAAGGCGGAAGTTATTCTAGGTAATTTTTTTTATAGATAGTTTTATTTCACATAATTTTTTTGACGTTTACGTCAAAAAAAGTGAATTGGAAACCGTTCTAAAAGGATATTTTACGTTTGTGAGAACCGAACCATTTGAATCACTATTTGAATCACTACTTGATTCAAATAGTGATTCAAATGGTTCTTGACGAGGTTTTTTCTATATGTATGTTTCGAACTGTGGCTGTATTCATCAGGTTATTAGGTTCTTTCATCAATTCATTAAATTACATTTAGGTCTTTGGTAATGTAAATGAACCATAACTATGTAAACCTATTCCTAATATATTGACCCCAAAATAGCATATCCAAATTAGAAGAAAGCCTATAGAAGCCACAAGTGCAGAGTTTTCAAAGTTAAAATTGGTATTTGTTCTAATATGTAAATAAATAGAGAATATGATCCAAGTGATAAATGCCCACGTTTCCTTTGGGTCCCAATTCCAATATGATCCCCATGCTTCATTAGCCCATACTGCTCCCGAAAGGATACCTATCGTTAAAAAGATAAATCCTAGACTAATAACTCGATAACTCCAACGGTCTAGTTGTTGAACCAATTGGGACCTGTAATAATTTGTAAGAGACAAAGAATAAGTGTTTTGTAAAATATGGCTTTTTTCATTCATGTATTGGATCTCTCCGAAGAGTACAGATTCATTTACGAAATCTTTGATTTTACCAAAAATACGGATTTTTTTTTGAAAGGTGATAACGAGAAGCGCTACCGATAATAATGATCCACATAAAAGTGCTGCATAAGCTAATACCATCATACTTACATGCATCATTAACCACTGGGATTGCAAAGCGGGTACTAATATTGTGGATTGTTGCATTTCAGTTAAGAGGCCTGAAGTAGCAAACACTTGAGTCAAAATAGCACTTGGTGCCGTTATTGCACGGAAAATTTTTTTATGCTTTTTAAAAAAAGGAATCATATGAATAATATAGAAAGTCCATGAAAGGAAGATTAATGATTCATATAAATTACTTAATGGGAAATGCCCTGAAAAAATCCAGCGAGTGACTAATAATCCTGTTAGACAGAAAAACGTAATTATCATGCCTTTTTCTAAGGAATCATATAGTTCTATTATTTCATTCACTATGAAAGTTATCAAAAGAACTGCAATTACAATTGAAACGGTCGAAAAAGAAATATGATGGAAAAGATGCTCTAAAATAGAAAATAGCATAACCATACCATAAATATATATAAAAGTCCTTCGATCAAAAATGACCAAATGAAAATGATGAATTCATTTGCATTATTGGACTATTTGATTCTTTTTAAAATTTGAAGGTTCCGTGCCGCCACTCGGACTCGAACCGAGATGCACAAGCACTGCTTCCTAAGAGCAGCGTGTCTACCAATTTCACCATGGCGGCTTGTTTCAAATAATAATATCCTATTTTTATTCAATCGTCGAGAGTGACGCAGTTGACAATAGTCTAATTAGATTTTCGGAAGAAAAAATGATTGAAATTGGAACATCTAATGATAAGTTTTAGTAGAATTTTTGGGGTGTGAGTTTTTTCAACTTGTCAATATATTTTTGCGTAGTTTCTACTTTTTTATTGAACTCCTAGAGTTCTGGATTCTATCCATGGATAGAACTCAAAATGTTCTTTCTTATCGTGATTTCATAATAACTCATTCTTTAACTAACTGAAACTTATTTAAATCATAAAATCCTTTTATCTTATCGATAAAAAGAAACACAAAATGGCTTTTTTTCATTAAAAAAAAAAGATCTATCTAATATATAATCCTTCAGAAAAAAAAAATGACTAAAAAAGTAAAAGTTTTAGTTTTAAATTGAAAAAATAAATTTAATTTAAGGACCTTTTTTTATTTTTTAGATTTGCTTTTTAATCGCTATAAAAAATCTTTACGATTTTTAAAAGTTAAAATAGGTTGATGGGGAAAATAGAAATCCCCATCCCAGAACAGATAAAATATACTAAAAAGAAGGGTGGCTAAATTGTCAAACAACAAAGTACCGATTAGAATTGCGAATCTAGATTCGGATATAGATATCTATATATGATTTTTTATTCTACATATCAGAAGACAGAAGCAAATTAGATTTCATGTTGATCTATTGGTGAATTCAAATAACTAATTCTATATTTAGATCATTTTTTATTATAAAAATTTTTTGTAGAAGTTAGATCGATTCATATTAATCCTGTATTTTATTTTTTTCGTACAAAAAAACTTTTTGACTTTCCGGTCGAGAGAGATTTCGCTAATGAAAAAGCTTTTAATGCTGCCGAAAAGCCCTTTCTTTTCCAAACATTTTTACGAATACGTTTTTTGGAAATTGACGTACGCTTTTTTGGAACTGCCATTCAAAAATGAATAAGTTATTCGTTGTTATAGTTGGATGTGAAAGACATCTATTGTTCAAAGGAATATTTCTTTCCTATCTATTATTTCGATATTATTTCGTTATTATTATTATTTAGTTTATTAGTTTAGTAGTTTTATTTTTATACTTTTTACTTTACCTAATATTAATAGGAAACATAATATATATATTCCAATGAGAAAAGTCTTTTTTTTCAATTTCTATGTATAGAATCCGGTGTACCGTAAAAAGGGTTTGAATGAAAAAATAGGGCATCAAAATTATTACGTATATTTCTTTATATTTTTCTATATGATATTTTCTTTTTAAGGACTTTTTGAACTTACTTTTTCAAAAATTGATTGAAATGGTACTTCTTTTTTAGGAAAGTATACATGATTTGAACGTTTGTCTAATTTTAATTTTATGTTATGGAAAGTGGAAAGAAAAGTGTTAAGTAATATGAAAAATATATATATATACTTTATTTAAATATAAGACGATCAATCAAAAAGTTTGTTAGAGAAAAAATGAATGATTTCGAATAAACTAATTTTCATAACTCCGAGTTTTTCCATCAAATTTGTGGATTTTTTTATTCCTATCAGTAGCAGAGTTTTTTATTTGGTTTATATTTTTCTATCTATGAGTTTTTTAAAATAAAAAAAAGTTGTTCTATCTATTTATAGCCTTATTTATTTAATAATCAAGTATTTACGTTCGATAAAAATGACTCGGTAAGTTGACCAATTAGAACTTCTTTAGTTGAATACTAAGAAAATGCTTGTTCGAAAAAATTTAAATATAAAATTATGGTTAACTTAATTGCATATCTTAATTTTTTTATTGAATTGACCTTTTTTGAGGAAAGAGGTCAGAGCCGACGAATCAAAAACAATTAATCAAAACTTTTTATGGAACATATATACCAATATGCATGGATCATACCTTTTATTCCGCTTACAGTTCCTTTGTTATTAGGAGTATCGCTGCTCCTTTTTCCAACGACAACAAATAAACTTCGGCGTATGTGGGCTTTTCCTAGTATTTCGTTGTTAAGTATAGTTATGATTTTTTCAACGAAACTTTCTATTGAGCAAATAAATAGCAGTTCTATCTATCAATATATATGGTCTTGGACCGTCAATAATGATTTTTCTTTTGAGTTTGGTTATTTGGTCGATCCACTTACTTCTATTATGTCAATGTTAATCACTACTGTTGGGATTTTAGTTTTTATTTATAGTGATAATTACATGTCTCATGATCAAGGCTATTTGCGATTTTTTGCTTATCTGAGTTTTTTTAATACTTCGATGTTGTGTTTAGTTACTAGTTCGAATTTAATACAAATTTTTATTTTTTGGGAATTAGTTGGAATGTGTTCCTATTTATTAATAGGTTTTTGGTTCACACGACCTCTTGCAGCAAATGCTTGTCAAAAAGCGTTTGTGACTAATCGTGTAGGGGATTTTGGTTTATTATTAGGAATTTTAGGTCTTTATTGGATAACAGGCAGTTTCGAATTTCGAGATTTATTTCAAATATTTACTACGTCAATTTCTAATAATGAAGTCTATTCCTTTTTTGGAATTGTATGCACTTTTTTAGTTTTTGCCGGTGCAATTGCAAAATCTGCACAATTTCCCCTTCATGTATGGTTACCTGATGCTATGGAGGGGCCCACTCCTATTTCGGCTCTTATACATGCCGCTACTATGGTCGCAGCGGGGATTTTTCTTGTCGCTCGTCTTTTTCCTCTTTTGATAGTAATCCCTTCCATAATGCAGTTTATAGCTTTAATCGGTATAATAACAGTACTATTAGGAGCTTCCTTAGCTCTTGCTCAAACAGATATTAAAAGAGGTTTAGCTTATTCTACAATGTCTCAATTGGGTTATATGATGTTAGCTCTGGGTATGGGTTCTTATCGAGCTGCTTTGTTTCATTTGATTACTCATGCTTATTCAAAAGCATTATTGTTTTTAGGATCGGGCTCCGTTATTCATTCGATGGAAACTATTGTTGGCTATTCTCCATATAAAAGTCAAAATATGGTTTTTATGGGCGGATTAAGAAAGCATGTACCTATTACAAAAACTTCTTTTTTAATAGGCACCCTTTCCCTTTGTGGTATTCCCCCTTTTGCTTGTTTTTGGTCTAAAGATGAAATTCTTAATGATAGTTGGTTGTATTCACCACTTTTCGCAACTATCGCCTGTTCTGTCGCAGGATTAACTGCATTTTACATGTTTCGCATCTATTTACTTACGTTTGAAGGTCATTTAAACGTTCATTTTCAGAAATATAGTGGAGAAAAAAGCAATTCTTTCTATTCAATATCTTTATGGGGTCACGAAAGACTGAAACCAATCAATCCCAATCTTTCTTTAGTAACTTTATTACCAACGAAAAAAAAGAAAAAGCTTAAGTATACAAATGTAAGAAAAAAGATAGGATCATTTATTAGTATTAAGAGTTTTGACAATAAAAAAAAAATTGCGTATCCTCATGAATCGGAAAATACTATGTTATTTTCTCTACTTGTATTGATTTTTTTTACTTTGTTTATTGGATTCATAGGGTTTCCTTTTAATCAAGAAGGTATATATTTGGATATTTTATCAAAATGGTTAACTCCATCTATAAATCTTTTACATCCAAATTTGGATAATATGAATTCTGGTGATTGGATTGAATTTTTCACAAATGCAATCCTTTCAGTTAGTATAGCTTCTTTTGGAATAGTTCTAGCGTCCTTTTTTTATAAACCCATTTATTCATCCTTACAAAATTTTGACTTACTAAATTTAATTGATAAAAGACATTCAAAGAAAAATTTTTCGGACAAAATAAAAAATGTTATATATGATTGGTCCTATTATCGTGGCTACATTGATGCTTTTTATGCAAGATACGTAATTCGAAGTATAAGAGGATTGGCTGAGCTAGTTTATTTTTTTGACAGACGAATAATTGATGGAATTCCAAATGGATTTGGTCTTACTAGTTTTTTTATAGGAGAAGGTATGAAGTATGGTAGTGGGGGTCGCATCTCTTCTTATCTTTTTTTGTATTTATTCTCTGTGGCAATTTTTTTATTAATTTTTACTATTTTTCTTTTACGAATATGAATTTTACTGATCAGTAATAATAATGGGAGGTATTTTTTTCTGGTATCCACAATAATCAATCCGAATTTCCTTATTGATTCATTTCTGGATCTAATTGATACGTCATTGAATTAGTATTCATGTATAAAAATCGAATGTAAGACAAGGCATGTGCGCAGCTATTTATCCCCTACCATATATATCGGGTGGATAAATAGCTGCGCACAATTGTATCATGAATTCATTTTCAATCGTGAATACATATGTATCCTTAACATACTGATAAGACTACCATTATTTAATCGTGGATACATATGTATCCTTAACATACTGAAACGACTACCATTATTAGTATCAAACCAATAGCGATTCATACAAGCTAAATCTTCTAATCGATAATTGGGCCAAAGAAAGAAAAAGAATTTGAATTTCATGAAATTCTTTTTATCTCTATCAAGATCTTGGCTTTTATCTAAAAATTGACCACAGGTTTTTACCCTGTTCCCATTGCAAAATACTGCATTTTTATCCACACCATTACTATTCCTTGCATTCAAACAACTTAGAATTCGCAATTCTCTACGACGTCTAGACGATAAAATATTTTCAGGAACAAGCAAATCATAATTCTTTTTCTTTCTATTTTTTGGCATAATTAGTCCAATCGATACCTTAAAAAGATTCTTATCCATATTTTCTCTGTCTCTTTTATTTTTTTGTTGAATCGCATGAATCAAAGAAATCTTTATGGTTTGATACATAATCAATTTTACATTATCTTTTACATCTTTTACAGACACACGACCCGGTTCTAGACTCCACATTCCGTTTTCTAGGCCTTTGACACCATCACAATGACTCAACCACAACATCATGTTATTTAGTGTATTCGGATCCACTGCGTTCTTCTTCAACTTGAAAAGCATATCGCCTCTTCTTGCGATTTGGTTATTTTTTCCACAGTCAAGGCTAAGTAGACGTTCAAAGCTAGGTACACGGTCAGGCTTAAATTCATCCATCTTTTCCCATAATTCGAAACTTCCTATAGTATTCCCCCAGTCCAATTGAAAACTCAAATGTATTTTCTTGAGGTTTTTTCTCCCACTCCGAATAAAATTATCAATATCAATTGGGCTGTATACGTCTTCTTCTTCTGTCTTTCTAGCTATTTGCATCTCTGATTTCGTATAATCTTCTTCACCTATGGTTAAAAGTGAATGAATTTGTCTAAACACCGGTCTCTTTTTAAATCCTTCGTTTTTTTTGAACCCAATTTGTGGGAAAAACCAAGGTATCGAATACGGAAGATTTCGTATTTCTTCATTCATTCCCATCCAATCAAAAAGGTTTCTTTTTTGATTGGGTGGCTTGATTTCTTTATGAATTTTGAGATCAAAAAGATCAAGACCTTTCATATCAAAATATTTTCTATCTGTATTTTTCATAAAATGATCTTTTCTTATATAATTTTGAATAGGGCTACTCCCCCCCATATCAACTAAATTCGGTTTATGTATTTGTAATGCTGACCCATAACTATCTGAGTCCTTCTTATCTTGATAATAAATCGATTGATATGATCTTTTCTCATATCTATATGTTTTTTGCAAATGATAGTTTTGGTTTTCCAATAACGAAACCTTTTTCTCTCGTTTAGATGAATTCTGTTTTCGTTTTCTTAAATTTCGATTTTCAACCCTACAATGTTGATTGACTTCACTTCGCCATTCTTGCGGTCCTAATTTCGACCATTTTCGCTCAGATAATTCGTATTGATAATGACTCTTTAACCATTTTATCCATTGATTCTTTTTTAACAAATTTTTCCATCGATTCATTCCAGAATTCTGAAGTTTCTTATGCTTTAATTCGGAAGAAATTATTCCTTGTCTTCGAAAAGAATCTTTTATTTCATTCTTAAGAAATAAAGATGCTCCGTCATATTGAAGGCCAGATCTTAACTTATACAAGTTAATAGCCTGGTTTTGTGATAATTTGTAAAATACATAGTTCTGCGACACGAGGGATAAATTAAAAAAAACCCGCGCCCTGGCCCGCCTCTTCCGCCTCTTCCGAATCTTCATTTTATGAGTAATATGAGAAAGTGAAAGTTTTTTTTGTATAGTCGAAATATGCTCAAATGTGTTTTTCTTTTTCTTTTTTTTTGTTAATTTAAGAAAACGTTTGATAATGCGCATCCACCTAGAAAGACTCTTAATGATAGATCGATAGATCTTTTTAATGGTATATGGAATGATCCCCCAAAAGATATCCGTGTATATACTTTCCCCGATCCATTTTATAAATAAATATGGTTTACGGATTAATCGAGCATTTCTTCTTTTATTTTTCTTTCGAGTTCGTTTCTTGTCTTTTGTAATTCTTTTTATTTCATTTCTGATTGTGCTTATTTTATCAGTCAGCTCTTTCATTTTTTTTTCTCTTTCTGCTTTTTTTTCTTTTTTTTCTTTTTCTGCTTTTTCTGTCGGTGAATAATTTGTCCTATCCATAGATCGGATTTGAATGGATGATTTATGAAAAATCTGATTATTGATTATAGAATTTTTTTTTTTTTCAATAAAACTTTGTATCCTTTTTTGTAGTTCTTGTAGTACCTTTAGTACCTTTAGAAACTTTGTTCTTTTTTTGAACATTTTTAGAACTAGAAAACTCCATTTTCGAATTGCTTTTTTGCTTTTTTTTTTAATGGGTGCAAAAAAATAAGAAAAAGCAGTCGAAAGTAGTTGGTTGGGAGCACCATAATGACGATGAGTTTCCATTCCCGAAGCCGTTAAATAAGAAAAACGTTTTCTTTTTTCGTTTTTCTTTTTCATTGGATCCCTACCAGAAGGTTGTCTCTTAGATCGGTGCCAAGGTTTCAGACGGAAAGGATTTTTTATGATTATATGTAATTGCCTATCCTCGTTTTCCCAGGCCTTAGAAAAGATATCGTCTCGTTGGATTGGCATATCATTATCGTTGCATAGAACATGCACTTCTCTTTTCATATCCCTTATATCCTTGGCCCACTCGGGCTTTTGGAGTAATAATAAACGTACAATATTTTTAGCTAGTATCAATGAAGGTAATAGAATCCATTTTCTAATCTTCGACTGAACTAGTAAAAGACGAGTTCTTGCTATAGATGGATCCTCCCAAAATAAAACGTTATCATAGATCTCTAATACTCTGTCTCTTTCTTTCTCCTCGGCTCGTCGGGGGTCTTCCTCGATGATTTCGTCTTCCAAGTCTCGTTTTTTTTTCAATTCTTCTTCCCATTCTAGTTTGTATTTCAAGTCTATTTTTTCCAATTCTTCGCCCAAACTCTTATAAAATTCTAGTTCTTCGGCTCTTTGGGACCTTCTTTTATTTTTCAATTGGATTCCTGTTATTTTGAAAAAAATGTCTTGTATTCGGTCGGAAATCTCAATTACTCTTGATATTACTTTGTCGAAAAGAGGCTGCATATAAAATACTATCACGTCGAAAAAAAGTGGGGAATGTGCCCTTACTTGAAGTCTTCTCCCAACAACGGTTTTACGCCTTTGAAAACGCATAGAACCTGTGATTATGTTTCGACGAAAATCCGATATACGGGGATAAAATAGCGCACCTATTTCTTTTTTATTTTTATTTTTGTCGTTATTTTTCGTAGTAGAGCTAGAAAAGTCAAAAACTTCCTTTGCAAACTCTCCCATGCGGGTACCCTTCTGCTTATCTTCGGGGCGGTCAACCTTCCGCTTAGTAAAAGTTATACGTTTCTTGGGCCTCCCGCGCATGTGAAACCCTGTTAGCGTCGCTTTCCCCTGTCTTATCGGTTTTCTAGCTTTTTTTCTGGCGCGTTCTACATCGCTGGCTAGTTGGTATGGCCATCGGGGAACCTCTTTACGAATTTTTTTTATTCCAGTAGTTTTTTCCTGGAAAAGAAGGATCCTATAAACTTTATTTTGTTTATTTCGAATGGAAGGTAAAAAAGATTGATTAATTATTCCACGATAGGATCCGTTTAAGAAAGGATCATATATTTTAGGCAAGTATTCTTTTTTCGTTTTATTATTGCATAATCGAATCTTTTTTTCGAGTACATCCAGATGAGGAGATCCTATGTCTAGGGCTTCAATTCTATCTGTAAACTCGTTCCTTAGGCTGCATAATTTTTTTTCATTGGTATGAATCCAATAATCAAAATGATGCAGTTCATCGCAGACGAATTTATCCAATTCATCACAGACGAAATTATCTTTTGAAAAGAAAGATAAATACATCTTGTGCTCTAGCATTTCCATAAAGTTCGCTAAATGGGATGGATATGTAAACGAAACTCTTAGGTGTCCATTCTCCTGGCCTGAAAAAAAAAAATGTTGTGACATTTCATTCCTTACAGGGTTTTCGAATTTCTTATTTTTTATATATCGCAATGGACGAGCCCATCGTTTATAGTTGAAAAGAAGAAACAAAGGGTGCCAACGGTGATGAAAATGATCAGAACCTTCTTCGGTGAATATGTCTTGTTCCAGTTTAGTCCCCCTCGTTTCGACAATTGTTTCTCTTCTCCCCTTTCTTGGGGTTTCGACGATCATTTTCCTAGTAAAAAAGGCTGACGGCGCTCTGCCTAAAGAGTAGATACAAATAATAAATAAGATAATAGTAAAGGTTCGATGCATAGACTTTTGCAATTGGAACATAAGGTACCGAAATTCTGACATAAGGTACTTCAAATCTGACACAAGGTACCTACTAGGTCTTAATCGACTAAGTAGTACATTAATGGATTTCATGAACTTATTAGATCTAAATCGAAGAAGTAGTATATAAAGTTGCTTATTAGATCTAACTCGAATAATTAGTTGATTAAGGTACTTATTAGATCTTAATCGACTAAGTAGTACATTAAGGTCACTAAGTAGTCCATTAAGGTACTTATTAGATCGAATAATAGATCGAATAAAACCCCTTTGCCGTATCCGGACAAATAACATGTCAACATATTTGATGAATAAACTGAGACCAATTAACCAACTAACAAAACTACTTATTACAAATAATATCTTGTTGTTGCATCGAAACATATAAATGTTGGCTGATCTGGCTAACATTGAACTTGGTAACATGAAATGGTAGAATAATGGAAAAATGAGATTATTCAGGAATACAAGTTGAGTGCTGAAACTTTGCAGTGAATTGTAAGAATCAAACTTATAATGATTACTCAAGAATAAATGAACAAAAAGATAGGGTAGAGTTAGGGCAGTTATTGTATGAGGTCTACCCAATAGTAGATACAGAGGCTTAGAATAGATCGATAGCAACATTATGAGCTGTCCCATAATAAAACCTGTTGTTGCTGCTACCCTCTTCACGGTTCCTTCTCTTCCTTTTTCCTTTTCCGTAGCTATAGCTCGGATAAGTAAGAAATAAGAGGACCCTATGGAGAATGTGGTGAAAAATCCATAATAGAGTCCGGCCACAACGACCGAATTTATTATCTTCATGTATAAATTACGTAGTTTACCTAGTAGAAAAAAAATCATGACAAACCTCCCTTTTGGTTTTTAAATTGATGTTCTAT